GAGTCAACTTGAAGAATTAGAACTTGACCTGATTTTAAATACGGTCCTTTTTTGGCTATACATACATTTTCACAAAGAAACTGCCCAAGATTCACGATTGTAGATGTCTCTTCACAATAATTGTAATGGAGAAAATACCAATTTAAATTGAATGGATTTAAAATGATGTTACTACATGAATAGGGATTATAAATTTGACCATTTTCATCCAGTAAATAATATTTAAGTATTTGAAAAATCTGTTTTAAATTGTCAAGTTGCAAATAGTTAGTTACCAAGATCTGATTGTGGGTTATTAAATAGGAAAATAAATCGAAATGATAAATTGTAAAGCCTGTTCCTAAGGGGCCCATAATTGGAATTAGGGGGTCCTTTTTGATTGATTCTTTTATCACATGGGGAGATTTTACATCGTTGAATGGGCCTATTCGAGAACAATTGGATGATGACAAAATTATCAAAGATTGAGATTCCTTATTTCGATTCAACAATGTATGAATAGTTCCTTGATTTGGATTAAGGGATTCTTGAATCCTTGCCTTTTTATAGGAATAAATGGAAGAAAACGGATTGACATTAGCGCGATCTGATCCATTCTCAGAGATCAATCCTGAACCCGGCAGATCGTTCCTTTTTCCGGTATATGAAATAGGTGACTTTGCTAAGTCGATTCTTAGAAAATCTCTAATCAAACCATTTGTCCTTATTTCAACAAAGGAAGCACAGGCCTTTTCGATCTTTTTGTCTTGGTCCCAATTCAACATTAAACAAGTCCGAACTAATTGAATACTTGTGTCCCAAATTTCCAGAATTGGGTCGTAATAAAGGATATAATTGACAACTCGAAGTTGTAGATTATCACTTTCCTGCAAGAGATCCGCCGGGAAAAGTCTTCCTAAATTTATACCATCCGTTTTTTTATATGGGACTACAGGTTGAACCAAAACAAAATACTTTTTTTCATACCTGGAAAGTTTCATTCGTTGGATATAGAGCCAATTTTTCAATTTTTTGTATTCTTTGGAATTTGGTTTTCCCCCTCCTGGTGGTATCAACCGGAATGCCTTATTTGTCTTTCCAGGAAAATGGATATCTCCAGAAAATATTATAAGTTTAATTTTTTCTGCTTTTTTCTTCACTCGGACCAATCCGCCTACTCGACTTCTTCTATTTAAAGTGATTTGTGTATCTACCCCAATAATACTATTGTGCCGTACCATTATGGAAGAAGATTCGGCCAAAATGTGGACTTCCACGGGAATAAAAAAAAATGGATTGACTTCCTTTTGGTATTTTGGCCAAAATACCTTGACTCCTCGATACTCAATAAAATCCTCTTCGTTGACGATTGAATTCAGTTCTCTAGTCTCATATTTAGTAAGTCCCGAGCTCTTTCTTATATATCGAGGATCATCGAAATAAGCAAGAATACTATTTCTACGGAGAATACCATTTCTGGGGATTTCAATTGATATACCTGAAGAAGGTATTAGTTGGTTCTCGCCTTCTTGAATCGAGTCGAGTGGGATGATGACTCTATTTCTTCGCCTCTTTGCCAATAAATAAGAATTCCCCCCGAGAATGCCCGTATATCTGAGATTACAACGACCAGTACATGGCATTCGATTCAGTTCTGAATAATCAGGAATCCGATCTCCCCCCTTTTTTTTACCAGAAAAATACGAACTAAAAAATTTGTGTCTCACTTGATTATTAGTTACTGAGGGGTTAGAAATATGTCTTCGCTTAACAGAAAGAGAATAAGCGTTCATTTGATCTTGATCCTTGTGGATCGAACAGGGGCCTAGACTAGATCTCCGGGGTTCCCCTAATAATATCCATAAATGACTTGTTTTTGGTAAGAGATGAATATTACCATATGTAAATTCAGGTGCATGATACACATCGGTATTCCAGTGCATTTCGCCCTCTAAGTCAGAATAAATATGTTTTCGAACCTTCTCTTTCAAATTCAAAGTGGATGTTCTCGTGCGAATCTCAGCAATGACTTGTTCTGATTCTACATATTGATCGTTTTGAACTAAAAGAAAACTTTTGGGCGGAATACACACATTGTGTATAATATCTTCACTCTCAATAGTTACATACAAGTCTATAGAACATAGAAAAGCAGGATGTCCATGACGTGTACGTGTCGGATGAACCAAACCCTCATTGAATCTTATTTTTCCATTAGAAGGGGCTCGCACATGTTCTGCAGTACCCCCTGTGAATACTCCGCCAGTATGAAAAGTTCTTAATGTTAATTGAGTGCCCGGTTCTCCAATAGATTGACCTGCAATAATACCTACAGCTTCTCCCAATTCGACCAGGTCGTCATGAGCCGGACTCCGGCCATAACATAATTGACAAATCCAAGATGTACTCCTACAAGTAAAGGGGGTTCGAATAGAGATTGGTTGTGCTCTAAAAGTTATGAATCTATTCACAAGTCCAACCCCAATATCTTGATTTCTAGTAGCAATGCATCGCGAACCTATATATATATCATCTGCTAATACACGGCCAATTAATGTTTGGATAAAAATCCTGTCCGCCATCATTCCATTTCGAGGACTTACAGAAATACCTCGAACGGTGCCACAATCCGTTCGACGTACAACAATGTGTTGCACTACTTCAACAAGTCTGCGCGTGAGATATCCTGCATCTGATGTTCGTATAGCGGTATCCACAACTCCTTTACGGGCTCCGTAGCAAGAAATAATATATTCTGTTAAAGAGAGTCCTTCGCGTAAATTGCTTTGAATGGGTAAATCAATCATTTGCCCTTGGGGATCCGACATTAATCCTCTCATACCTACTAATTGATGTACCTGAGATGCATTTCCTCTGGCTCCCGAAAAAGACATTATATGGACTGGATTAAAAGGATCGGTCATCCGAAAATTAGGATTCATTTCTTGTCGCAAATATTCACTTGTGGCATACCATATCTCGATCGATTGACGTAATTTTTCTACCGCGTGTACATTCCCATAATGATGGTGTTTTTCCAAAATAAAACTTTGTTGTTCAGCGTCTTGAACTAGCCATCTTTTAGAAGGTATTGTTAAAAGATCATCAATTCCTAATGAAATGGATGCGGCGGTAGCTTGTCGGAAACCAAGAGTCTTTACTTGATCCAGGATATGTGATGTATATCCTATTCCATAGTGATCAATAAATCGACTAATAAGTCGTTTCATGGCAGTTCCGTCTATCACTTTATTGTGAAAGACCTGAGTGGGCCGTTCTGCCATCAGTACCTCCATATTGCGTTGCGCTGAGTAGAATTTGACAATGGGTTTGAGTCAGTGATTGGAAAACTTCCTTTTCTAGATTTTGATTCACGTAGAAATTCCGCAATTATAGTCCTAGTTAACCCGGCGAGACTCGAATTCCCCCTGGCAGCATAGAATTACAACAGCCCTGCCAAAACCCTTGTATGGCTTCTTCTATTTCTCGATAAAGAGAAATATGACCAAGAGTGGTTCGAATATATATATAAAGAATTTCTTTTTTTATACTTCTTACTATTAGATAGTGTCCATAAATCTCATAATAGGTCCCCAAAGATTCATAGTGAATTTCGATAGGAACTTCTCTTGCAGCAATAACACGTTGATCTAGTCGCCACCGCAGCCACAAAGGACTACCTAAATTGATTCGTTTTTGCCGATAAGCTCCAATTGCATCATAGGCATTACAAAAAAAGGGTTCGTTTTTTTTTGTATACTTATAGTTATTATCTTCATTTTGATAGTTTCTACGATTACATGGATTATACCTATTTACACAAATACCCCGACGATTTCCACTCGTTAATACATAGAGTCCACTAAGCATATCTTGAGTTGGTGCAGAAATGGGATCTCCTATAGTTGGAGACAAAAGATTCATATGAGAAAACATAAGTAAACGTGCCTCTGCTTGAGCCTCTAAAGATAAAGGCACATGAACAGCCATTTGATCCCCGTCAAAGTCCGCATTGAAGCCCTTACAAACTAATGGATGTAAACAAATAGCACGCCCTTCCACTAAAATGGGGAGGAATGCCTGTATGCCTAATCTATGCAGAGTAGGCGCTCTATTCAGTAATACAGGATGGTCATCCAGAATTTCCTGAAGTATTTCCCATACAATCGGTTTTTTTTTCCGAATTTGACTCTTAGCAACTCCTATGTTCGAAGCAAGATGTTTTCTAATTAGGTCACGAATTACAAATGCCTGGAAAAGTTCTATTGCAATTTCGCGAGGCAATCCACATCGATGTAATGAAAGTGAAGGGCCCACGACAATCACTGACCGCCCTGAATAATCGACCCGTTTACCAAGCAGAGTCTCGCGAACTCTTCCTTCTTTGCCTTCAATTACATCTGAAAGCGACTTGTAAATTCTATTATGATCATCCCTCATTGGCTGTCCGCAGATTCCATTATCAAGAAGTGCATCCACGGCTTCTTGTAGCAATTTTTCCTGAGATATTATTAATTCTTCTGGCGTAGCTATACTTGTTGTTAATAGATCTGTAAGAGTATTATTCCGATAGATAATTCTTCTATAGATTTCATTAATATCCGAGGTCACTAGTTTATCCTCATCTATATGATAGATTGGTCTCAACTCAGGAGGAAGAACTGGTAATAGACACAAAACCATCCATTTTGGTTCTATATTTGTTCGAATAAAATGCTTAGCCAATTCCATGCGTCTAAGCAAAAAATCTTTTCTTCTTCCAACTTTTCGATCTTCCCATTCATTCCCTGTGGGTTCCTCTTCCTCCAATTCTTTCCATTCTACCAATGAATAATCTATAATCATTCGTAAATCTAGATTGGCTAATTGTTGTCTGATAGAACCTCCCCCGGTAGACATCTCTCGATTTCGAAATGTATCGAAGCTCCGGGTAGTAAAAAAAATGGGGATCCTGTATTTCCAGGGTTGAATTTCATATTCCAATAAACCCCGTAATCGTAAAAAAGTGGGTTTTTTATCTA